AACATTACTGACCGCAACCAATGTATCAAATAAAATAACAACAATGGATACCACCAACAGTTAGAATTTTCTTTAATAGAGATTAGATTGTATATTCCTAATTGGAATTGAATTGCTGTGGTACATAAAATATTGGAAATAGTAGCCAAGGCATAACAATATCCCCTCGATCCATTTATGATACATGAATGGGAGAAAAATCCAGATTAAGCTCCTTTACCTTAGGTCGATTTACTCCCCCAAAAAGGGGCTAAATTCCCCGAACCCTTGTTTTTTGTTATTTTAGTTAGGTTCAAGTCTGGCGGGAATAATATTCTACGACTAGCAACTCATTTATTTTCAAACCGACCCACTTACTATCTATTATTTGATTGACTGATCCTTTATATTGGGATGAGTGAAGAGTCAAATGTTTTGGCAATTCCTCATGGGGGGATGAATCAAGATAATTTTGAATCAGAGCTCTGGATTTTTGTTCATCCCTTGTAGTAATAATATCTCGGGCTTTGCATCGATAACTTGGTATATCTACTATACGACCATTAACCAAAATATGCCTATGGTTAACTAATTGTCGGGCTCCAGGAATGGTCGAAGCCATACCTAATCGAAAAAGGATGTTATCCAAACGCATTTCAAGTAATTGTAGTAAAACCTGGCCTGTTGACCCTTTGGCTTTTCCAGCGATATGAACGTATTTAAGTAATTGTCTCTCTGTCAGACCATAATGAAAACGCAATTTTTGTTTTTCTTCTAGACGAATACGATATTGAGATCTTTTTCCGAAGCGCGATTGATTTCTAAGATCACTTCCGGGTGTCGGCCTTTTACTAGTAAGTCCCGGTAAAACACCCAGCCGGCGTATTTTTTTGAAACGAGGCCCTCGGTAACGAGACATAAAGACTCCCTATTTTATTGAAAAAAAATTTTTATTACAGAATAAACCTAAATTAAGACTGAACTAAACCATAAACGAAGCTAAATCTACTGATGTATTGATGTATTACAAAGAAGAATGAGATGAATTGTATCAATCAATATCCAATTTTGTATATATATAAGAAGTTATATATACTTTTTCTGATTTGTTTGGTAGAGATCTAATTGCTCCAATCCATTTTTTATTCATAGTTGGAAGTTCTTACGCCATAATGGATCAGTGATTCTTTCCTTGGAGAGGGGGTAAGAAGTCTTTTCAATATTCCTTCAAGTTTCAATATTTCTTCAAGGAGGCCTTATTAATTATGATTAATTATGTAATATAAAAGTAAAAAAAAAAAAGAACAAATAGACAAAGCCGGCTATCGGAATCGAACCGATGACCATCGCATTACAAATGCGATGCTCTAACCTCTGAGCTAAGCGGGCTCGCATAAAATAAATTGTGCATAGGACTTTACTAAACTACTTTAGCTATTGCATATTAATAATTCATTATAGTATAATGAATCTACTATTATGTAACATAAAGAAAATATAATATGTAACATAAAGAATATGTAATAGTTCTAACTATATAACAATAACAATCAATTTCAATTGAAATACTATTATTATTTATAAATTTATAATAGAATGATTAGTTATAGTACTTAAAATTATAGTAGAATAACTCTCTATTCTAATTTTATTATACAATAACAAGGGCGACCCTAAGGAAAAGATAAGGATAAAGATTAAGTAAGGATAAGGATACAATCCAGATTAAATATAATGATATTGAGACATTCCTCTGTGTTCATTCAAAAGGGCGGGGGATAAGGCGAAAAAAGAATCGACCGTTTGAGTATTCCAAATATCGAGGTAAAAAAAAAAGAGTAAGAGACGCATATATATGGGGTATATATCCATCCATATTGAATTGCGGATACATCAATGATAGAATCATTTTTGATTGGACTAAATACAAAAAAGGTCCTCCGATATCTGAAAGAAAATAGACAAGAAATCAAACAAATAGGAGGAGACAGAGACACTTTTTCTATATAGAAATCCATATCTTGCATATCTAAAGAATTCAACGTAAACGGTTCCAGAATAAATGAACATAAAGAAAGGGACGGCATCCCAACGAGATCCTAGTCTCAAAACAAAAAAGAGGGGATATGGCGAAATTGGTAGACGCTACGGACTTGATTGGATTGAGCCTTGGTATGGAAACATACTAAGTGATAACTTTCAAATTCAGAGAAACCCTGGAATTAAAAATGGGCAATCCTGAGCCAAATCCTGTTTTTAGAAAACAAATCAAAATCAAATAAAGGGTTCAGAAAGCAAGAATAAAAAAGGATAGGTGCAGAGACTCAATGGAAGCTGTTCTAACGAATAGAGTTGACTGCGTTGATCGAGGAATCCTTCTATTTAAACTCTAGAAAGGATGAACCCATATACGTACATGTAATAAAATATCAAAGAAAGATTCATATATGTTATATGCAAAATTGAAGAATTCTTGTGAATCGATTCTAAGTTTAAGGAAGAATCGAATATTCACTGATCA